AAATAAAAAAAAATAAAATATATGAAGAAATTCGCCCACCCCCCACATATTTGATAGCCTCTCCCAGAAAAAAACTTGTAATACCAACTCCATTTGGAATTCCATCAATTACTTGTCTATCAAAAAAAGAATTTAGTTTAGCTAATTTTCTAATACTCGCAATTAAAGATACTCCATAAAAAGCATCTATGTAACCGCGATTATATGACCAATCATATATGACATTTCGTATTTTAGCAACAATTTTTTTAGGAACATTTTTTTCAAATAAATTTAGTAAGTTCAAATTTTGTAAAGATGAATAAACAGGCTTATAGAAAAAGGATGCTATAAATATTCCGAAAAAAGCTAAACTGACCGAAAAAGTAACATTTGTCAAAAATTCATACCAATCCGTGGAATTGTTTGAATTTTGATGTAAAGGGTCTATAGACGGAATTAACAATTTTGATAATATGTCCAAATCGATCCCTTCTTGGTTGAAATTAATTCCTATGGCCCCAACGAACAAAGTAAATAGTACTAATAAAAACATAGAAAATAGCATAGTATTGTCCGATTCATGAGGATAGAAACAAGAAGCAGTCTTTTGAGTACCAAAATAAGTCATATCAATAAAACGACGTGTTATGCTTTTCATATTTCGATTAATTCGATGTGGATATATCTTCTTCCGAAAAACAGAAGTCCTTTTATTATTATTCATTGTTAATAACACTAATAAATTCATTTTATTAAAAAAAAAAAAATTTCCTTCTTTACCCCATAAAGATATTGAATAGAATGAACTATTTTTTTTTCCATTGAAATTTTCAAAATGAATGTTTAAATATCCTTCAAAAACAAGTAAATAGATCCGAAACATATAAAATGCAGTTAATCCTGCTGTGAAACAAGCTATTATTGCAAAAATTGGTGAATAGAGCCAACTATCATTAAGAATCTCATCTTTGGACCAAAAACAAGCAAAGGGCGGAATACCACAAAGAGAAAGTGTACCTATTAAAAAAGTAGTTTTTGTAATCGGCGTATGTTTTGTTAAACCGCCCATAAGAACCATATTTTGACTTTTATCTGGAGAATATCCAACAATAGCTTCCATTGAATGAATAATGGATCCAGATCCTAAAAACAACAATGCTTTTGAATAAGCATGAGTAATCAAATGAAATAAAGCGGCTCGATAAGAGCCCATACCGAGAGCTAACATCATATAACCCAATTGAGACATTGTCGAATAGGCCAAATTTCTTTTAATATCTTGTTGAGCAAGAGCTAAGGTAGCTCCTAAGACTACTGTTATTATACCTACGAAAGCTATTACATTAATTATGTAGGGTATAACTATGAAAAGAGGAAGAAGTCTAGCTACAAGAAAAATTCCCGCCGCTACCATAGTAGCAGCATGTATAAGAGCGGAAATAGGGGTAGGCCCTTCCATAGCATCCGGCAACCATACATGAAGGGGGAATTGGGCAGATTTAGCAACGGAACCGCAAAATAACAAGAGGGCACACAAAGTAACAAAAAAAATATTAACCTCATTATTATAAATCAAGTTATTGAATATTTGAAACAAATCCCGAAACTCTAAACTACCTGTTATCCAATAAAAACCTAGAATTCCTAATAATAACCCCCAATCTCCTACACGATTAGTTACAAACGCTTTTTGACAAGCATTTGCCGCAATAGGACGTGTGAACCAAAAACCTATTAATAGATAAGAACACATTCCAACCAATTCCCAAAAAATATAAATTTGTATCAAATTAGAACTAGTAACTAATCCCAACATGGAAGTATTAAAAAAACTCATATAAGCAAAAAATCGCAAATATCCTTGATCATGAGACATATAATTATCACTATAAATAAGAACCAGAATACCAACAGTAGTGATTAATATTAACATAATAGAGGTAAGTGGATCGATCAAATAGCCAAACTCTAAAGAAAGATCATTATTTATAGTCCAAGACCATGCATATTGATAGATAAAACTGTTATTAATTTGATGAATCGACAGATCGACCGATAAAATCATAACTATACTTAAAAAAAAAATACTAGGAAAAGCCCACATACGGCGAAGATTTTTTGTTGTCGTAGGAAAAATAAGGAGCCCCACTCCTATTAACATAGGAACTGGAAGTGGAATGAAAGGTATGATCCATGAAGATTGATGTGTATATTCCATAAAAAAAAAAAAGAAAATAAAGAATAAAAAATCTTATGATTCTTACTTAATGAGTTTTGTTTCTTATTCGCCGGTTTTATCTCTTTTGTAAAGGGTTCAGTTAATAAAAAAGTGAAAACACATAAACAGAATTATCTATTATTCATTTTTCTGAATCTTCGCGCTTTCAATATTGCAAAGTACAAAGTCAAAATGGGTCAATAACCAAATTCCTAAGTGAAAAATAAACTTTTTTTTTTGAATAATATTTATGACTTTTAATATTGAAGATAATATTTAATAAAAGAATTCAATTTTTTTTTTTCTAATTATACAAAAATTTTTATCTATAGAATAAGGATAAATAATTACACCAAAACTAAAAACAGTCGTTTGTTTATTTTGATATGAATCATCATGACTCATAAAAACAATTTATAGGATTTATATAACATGACCCAATAAAATAATAATTTTTGTTTCTTATTCAGAAATATTAGTTCAAAAATGAACTAATTGATTTGATTATTTTCCATATAGAATAAAAAGACATCTATGTTTGCAAACATTAAAAAAAAGGGGGAGTTCAGATAGATAAGATATATGGCTGACTAATTAACGAATAATTTATTTTCATTTACAGAAAAAAATGTCTTTCACATCGAACTGTGTATGTAGCAATGAAAAAACTATACTAGTTGGATGGCAGTTCCAAAAAAACGCACTTCTATATCAAAAAAAAGAATTCGGAAAACCTTTTGGAAAAAGGGAGGGTATTGGACAGCATTGAAATCTTTTTCATTAGCGCAATCTATTTCTACGGAAAATTCAAAAAGTTTTTTTGTGTAAGAAATAGAGAAAGTTGGAATAATTCGAATTAACTGGATTCAAAAAATATTTTCTAATATCTAATATACAATAGAATATTTAATTATAGAATTAATATAGAATTAATTGTCTATAATTATTTATATTTAAATTTTTTATTTATATTAATAATTAATTTATTCTAATAAACTAATAAATAAAATTTAATAAAATAAATAAGAATTCTATTATAATTTATAATAGAATTCTTATTTATTATTATCTTAATGTTGACTAAAAAATATTACATTTTTTTTTTAATTGATTCTTTCAATCTCGACGATTGACTAAAAATCGGTTATTATGATTTCGAGTAAGCCGCTATGGTGAAATTGGTAGACACGCTGCTCTTAGGAAGCAGTGCTTGAGCATCTCGGTTCGAGTCCGAGTGGCGGCATGGCATTTTATTTTATCTTCTAAAAGAAAAAAAAGTAAGTCCTATAATGAATTCAATTCCTGATTTCTATTCTATTCTAGTATTCAGACCTTTATTTTTATTTTTTTTTTTATGATATTTTCAACTTTAGAGCATATATTAACTCATATATCGTTTTCGGTCGTATCAATTGTAATTTCAATTCATTTGATAACCTTACTAGTCAGTGAAATCGTAGGATTATATGATTCGTCCGAAAAGGGCATGATAATAACTTTTTTCTGTATAATGGGATTGTTAGTTACTCGTTGGATTTTTTCAAACCATTTACCATTTAGTGATTTATATGAATCATTAATCTTTCTTTCATGGGGTTTTTCCATTTTTCATATGATTCCATGTTTTAAAAAGCATAAAAACCATTTAAGTACAATAATTGCACCAAATGTTATGTTTACCCAAGGTTTTGCTACTTCAGGTCTTTTAACCGAAATGCATCAATCCGCAATATTAGTACCTGCTCTACAATCCCATTGGTTAATGATGCACGTAAGTATGATGATATTGGGCTATGCAGCTCTTTTATGTGGATCATTATTATCAGTAGCTATTTTAGTCATTACATTTCGCAAAGTCATACAAATTATTGGTAAAAGCAATAATTTATATTTTTTAAATGAATTATTTTCTTTTGCTGAGATCAAATACATAAATATGAATGAAAGAAAGAATGGTTTACGAAACACTTCTTTTTTTTCTTCTAGAAATTATTACATGTCTCAATTTATTCAACAATTAGACCGTTGGAGTTATCGTATTATTAGTTTAGGTTTTATTTTTTTAACACTAGGTATTCTTTCAGGAGCAGTATGGGCTAATGAGGCATGGGGATCATATTGGAATTGGGATCCAAAGGAAACTTGGGCCTTTATTACTTGGACCATATTCGCAATTTATTTACATACTAGAAAAAATAAAAAATGGAAAGGTGTAAATTCTTCAATAGTGGCCGCTCTGGGCTTTCTTATAATTTGGATATGTTATTTGGGGATCAATTTATTAGGAATAGGACTACATAGTTATGGTTCATTTACATCTAATTGAATTAAAGTAAGTAAAAAAGAATTTAACTTGACAAATACAAATATAGAAAGATATATACATATATATATATATTATTAAGTGAAAAGAAAACTTCTCATAAATTAATCGTCGAGAACCCTTTAAATCAAGTAATATAGTGATTCAAGGGGTTCTCACAAACAACAATCATATTCGATTACAATTCAAATTCATTTTATTTTATAATCCAGCGGAAAAATCTTTTTTTTTTTTTTATTTCTTCACGAAAACTCTCTATAAAAAATTAGATAGAATAGCTTCAACCTTGTCAACCGAGAATGAAAAAATAAAATCCGGATAAATACCAATACCTATTACGGGTATAAGGATAGAAATCGAAATAAATAATTCTCGTGGCCCAGAATCAAAAAAATAAGAGTTTGGTGTATTAAAAAGCTTGTATCCATAGAACATCTGCCGTAACATAGATAATGAATAAATAGGAGTTAATATCATTCCAATTGCTGTTACAAAAGTAATTAGTATTTTTGTTATTAAAATATATTTTTGGTTGGTAATTATTCCAAAAAAAACTATTAATTCTGCAACAAAACCACTCATGCCCGGCAATGCAAGAGACGCCATCGAGAAGATACTGAAAACCGTGAATATTTTTGGCATTGGGATAGCCATTCCACCCATTTCGTCGAGATAAAGAAGATGTAGTCTATCATAACCGATTCCCGCCAAGAAAAAAAGCGCGGCGCCGATAAATCCATGAGAGATTATTTGTAAAATAGCCCCATTGAGTCCCATATCGCTTATAGAACCAATTCCTATAATTATGAAACCCATATGAGATACCGAGGAATAAGCTATTCTTTTTTTTAGATTACGTTGACCAAGAGATGTTGAAGCTGCATAGATTATTTGAATGGAACCTAATATCATTAACCAGGGGGAAAATATAGAATGAGCACGGGGTAATAATTCCATATTAATTCGAACCAATCCATATGCTCCCATTTTTAATAAGACTCCAGCTAAAAGCATACAAGTGCTGTAATGTGCTTCTCCGTGGGTGTCTGGTAACCATGTATGGAAGGGTATAATCGGCGATTTGACAGCAAAAGCAATAAGAAATCCCATATAGAATATTATTTCTAGCACCACAGGATACGATCGATTAGTTAATGTTTCAAAATTTAATGTTGGTTCATTAGAACCATATAAACCGATACCTAGAATTCCCATTAATAAAAAAATAGAACTTCCCGCAGTGTACAAAAGAAATTTTGTAGCTGAATACAAACGTTTCTTTCCCCCCCACATGGCTAAAAGTAAATAAACAGGAATTAATTCTAACTCCCACATGATGAAAAAAAGTAAAATGTCTCGAGAAGAAAAGAGTCCTATTTGACCGCTATACATTGCTAACATCAGGAAATGGAATAATCGGGATTCTCGAGTAACCGGCTGAGCTGCTAAAGTAGCTAAAGTGGTAATAAATCCCGTCAGTAAAATAGGTCCTATAGAAAGTCCATCTATTCCGAATCTCCAGTAAAAATCAAAAAAATTGATCCATTTATAATTCTCCGTCAGTTGAATTAATGGGTCATCTAATGCAAAATGATAACAAAATGCATAGGTTGTAAGAAGGAGATTTATTAAGCATATACAAATGCTATACCACCGAATTACCTTATTTCCTCTATGAGGAAATAAGAAGATTAAGGAACCCCCGGCTATTGGCAAAACTACAACTACTGTTAACCAAGGAAAAAAATTCGTGATAAAAATAAGATACACTATTTGGGGCAGAAAAATCTGTTCTCAAAATAGATAAATATCTTTTTTTTTTTTTTATCTATTTTGAAAACAGGTTTTTGCCAGTAAAAAAACCTCGTATTCGTGTGTTGTTTTGTTTTTTGAAACGTATCAATAAGCTAGACCCATGCTTCGAGTTGTTTCATGCCATAAATAAACTCGAACACTTAAGAAATCCGTTGGACAGGCGGATTCACACCTCTTACAACCAACACAGTCCTCTGTTCTTGGGGCAGAAGCAATTTGCTTAGCTTTACATCCGTCCCAAGGGATCATTTCTAATACATCTGTGGGACAAGCTCGGACACATTGAGTACATCCTATACATGTATCATAAATCTTTACTGAATGTGACATTGGATCTCTAGTAATTTTGGATGTTAAAAAAAAAAATTTCGATCTAGTAAACTCGTAAATGAATCATATATTTAGATTCCAGATGAATCAATGATTTACCAGAACTTTGGTAATAGAAATCGAGACTTCTGGATCAATTGATAAGAATAGAAGAGGACCAAGATACTTTGATTTCTTACGTTTTCGCAAACATGATCATAAGTTGTGTAGGTGTAGCACACATACAATAATATTGAATTGATAAATATTACACTATTCGATCTAAATTCTACTTTTTCTGATTAATTATGATTATAAATACTATTTATTCAACAAATTCGATTGATTGATACGAGTTGATTTTCTGTTACGATAAATTGAGGAAACAATAGCCAATCCAATTGCTGCTTCAGCAGCTGCAATAGCTATAACAAAAATTGACAAAATATTTCCTTTTAATTGGCGACTATCAAAAAAATCAGAAAAGGTTACGAGATTTATATTAACTGCATTCAGTATAAGTTCAAGACACATAAGGGCTCGGACCATATTTCGACTCGTGATCAATCCATAGATACCTATAGAAAATAAATAAGCACTCAAAACAAGTACATGTTCGAGCATCATTGACCAACTCCTTATCAATTTCGATTCATTTCAATATGAACAACAATTCCACGGATTCAATTAACTAAAAAATATAACAAGTCTAGAACACAAGAATATATTGGCACTAAAAAAATAAATTTCTACATAAACACTTTTTCACGTTCACATAGAATTCAACGAAAATAAAATAAATGTGATAAAATCGAACAAAATTAAAATTTGGATTTTTATTGCTAGTTCTAAAGATTTCTTTTCTTATTGACGAGCCACAACAATTGCACCTATCAAAGCGGATAAAAGAATTATTGAAATAAGTTCAAATGGAAGAAAAAAATCTGTTGATAAATGAATTCCAATTTGTTGACTAGTATTTATCAAATCTTGCTCTATAATTTGGTTTGGTCTTGTAGTCCAAATAATCCCATACCATGATGTATCTGGAATAGTAGTTATTAGTGAAACAAAAATACTTGTACAAACCATCAAAGTAATTCCATCCCCAACAGTCCAAAGAGGAAAATCTTGGTAATATTCTGAACCATTTATGAACATCACAGCAAATAGGATTAAAACGTTTATAGCTCCCACATAAATAAGTAACTGTGCTGCAGCTACAAAATGGGCGTTTGATAAAATATAAAATAAAGATATACAAACAAGAACCAGTCCCAACGAAAAAGCAGAAAAAATAGGGTTGGTAAGTAATACGACTCCTAGACTTCCTAATATAAGACCGGATCCCAGAAAGACTAAAAGAAAATCATGTAGCGGTTCAGGCAAATCCATTAGATGTAATTATATGTAACTGTAAAATAAATCGAAATTTCATGACCTTATTGATACGACCAGTAAAAGGTTTTATATACTCAATTTGTCTCGACATTGAATTAAATCGAATCCCTAAGGAGTCTGAATTGATATAGGTATAGTTATAGGACCAATGTCATTTCATTTTTTATACGAAAGAGAGTAGTTCCAAACTATATTAAAATTAAAACTAAACTCTACTATATATTTTTTTTTAATATTTCTATAATATTTAATTTTATAAATCTAATAGAATATTTATTCATTTTTTATAAAAAATTTTATAAAAAAAAAAAAATTATTTTATTTGAATTGTTCGAATTGTATAATCATCAATTACTGACATTGGTAAACGACCCAAAGCAATTTGATTATAATTCAATTCGTGACGATCATAAGTCGAAAGTTCATATTCTTCAGTCATTGATAAACAATTTGTTGGACAATACTCAACACAATTACCACAAAATATACAAATGCCGAAATCAATACTGTAATTAAGCAACCGTTTCTTTCGAATATCAGTTTCCAATTTCCAATCAACAACGGGTAGATCTATAGGACACACACGAACACATACTTCACAAGCAATGCATTTATCAAATTCAAAATGGATTCGACCGCGAAAACGTTCCAATGTGATTAATTTTTCATAAGGATATTGAATAGTTACAGGTAAACGATTTGTATGGGATAAAGTAATCATGAAACTTTGACCAATGTACCTTGCAGCTCGGATTGTTTGTTGACCATAATTCATGAACCCAGTTACCATAAGGAACATACCGTGAATATCCATGAATATTTTGTTTTATTTCTTTCTCTTGTTTGAGACAAGTTATGAATATCGAAAATCAATCTTTTACAGTGAAAACAGTTGAGACGAAGTTGTTAATAATAGATTACCGAGAGAAATAGGTAAAAGAAACTTCCAGCCAAGATTTAATAATTGGTCCATTCTTAGCCTAGGCAAAGTCCATCTTGTTGTGATAGAAACGAACAAGAACAAATAAGTTTTAGCTAGTGTAATAAAGATACCAATTGTAGTTCCAAAAACTCCATATGCTTTATTTATTTCAAAAAAACCAGAAACAAATATGTACGGAATAGAGATATTCGAACCGCCCAAGTAAAGAACTGTTACAAATAATGAAGAAATTAATAAGTTTAAATAGGAAGCAACGTAAAATAAACCAAATTTTATACCTGAATATTCGGTTTGATAACCTGCTACTAATTCTTCTTCCGCCTCTGGTAAATCAAAAGGTAATCTTTCACATTCTGCTAGAGAAGAAATTAAAAAAACGATCAAACCTATAGGTTGCCGCCACAAATTCCACCCCCAAAAACCATATTTTGATTGTGCATCAACTATATCAACTGTACTTAAACTATTCGATAATCCTAGTCGGTGATAACATTACTGTTCTCATCGCTATTACAGAACCGTACATGAGATTTTCACCTCATACGGCTCCTCTAAAAAAAAAAGCCTTAAATCTAAGGACCGGGCCGATTATTTATCTCTTGTGATATATCCCTATAAGATAGATAAGATTTAAATCTATCGGATGGTTCTGAATTCGACTAATTTAATTCTGTCTGTTCTAATAAATAATTAAATAATAAAAAGAAATTCACTTTTATAAAAGATACAAAAGATACTTCTGAATTGATCTCATCCCTAAAAAATGTGAAAAGTTTAGTAATAACTTAATTATTCAATAAAATACTCTTTTCGAATTATCAATAAACCCCCCATCATTTTCGATTACGAAAAATAATTACACATTAGTTTCTGAATTATGACATGAATTCTATCTCCATGAAAAAGGGATATAAGAAAGAAAAAGCCTCCCCTTTTTCTTTCTATTTTTTTGTTCCTATTCTTCTTTTTTGTGCAAGTAAAAAAAGGGAGACTAAAAAAAAATTAAGGATTGTTTCGTTCCTGATAGTCATTTATTTAATCAGTGGAGAGGAGCATACTCTGGATCGGAATTGTGGGGAGTACTGCCTGATTTTTTCTACTAACTTAAAGCCCCAATTAGTATTCTTTTTCTATTATGCGTAAAAGCTCTTTTGGATAATTTACGTAATCCGCGGTACAAATCCTTTGTGTATCTTGGTGTTTCTAACCATCCACTCATGTTTTTTTTTAATCCCCTTCCTTATTTTATTTATGTTAATACATGTATGATAATTCATAGTCATACAAGCGGTAGCGAAACTCAATTCAATAAGGTTGGTCTTTTGAGCCCGCTTCAAGACAGGATACCTAATCATCCAATCTTGGGGTAAACGGAATCTTATGCTTATAATTTTTTTTTATTCTTAATACATAGAAAATGAGACTCCATTTTTTTACTGCAATTTTCAATCATCAGCCATAAATTATATTCAATAGAAGAAGTTGTTTTATTTCACTCATATAACTATCAGATTTAATTTAGTTCTTCAATCCGAATTGCGAACAATAATGAAGAAAATGAATCTATAGAATTTATTCTACCCTTTTCCTATAAAGAAAGAAACATAGCAATAACATCAAAAAGATTCTGTCTCAACGAATCGCACGTAGAGATATTGATAACACACATAGAGTTAATGGTATTTCATAACTAATCGATTGAGCAGCAGCTCGTAGACCACCCAAAAAGGAATATTTATTATTTGATCCATATCCTGACATAAGAAGTCCAATGGGAGCAATACTCGAAATAGCAATCCATAAAAAAACACCGATATTGAGATCAGATAAAACAAAATTATAGCCAAAAGGAATTACTGAATAGCTTATTAGAATTGATATGACTGATATGGATGGTCCGATACTGAATAAACGAATATCCCCCCTAGATGGAATAAGATTCTCTTTGAAAAGTAGTTTTGTTCCATCTGATAGAGCTTGAAGAACTCCCAAAGGACCAGCATATTCAGGTCCAATACGTTGTTGTATCCCTGCGGATATCTCTCTTTCTAACCATACAATTGCTAATACACTTATTGTGATTCCCAATATAAGAGTAAAAATAGGGGCAAGTACCCATAGAATTCCATAGACCTCTTTTAAAGATTCCAATTTGGAAAAAGAATTGATATCTTGTAATTCAGTTGTATCAATTATCATTTCAACGATCAACTTCTCCCATAATGATATCTATGCTACCAAGTATTGTCATAATATCAGCCAATTTCATTCTTTTAACTAATTGAGGAAGAATTTGCAAATTGATAAAACCCGGCGGACGAATTTTCCATCTCCACGGAAAACCATTCTGATCCCCTATTAGAAAAATTCCTAATTCTCCCTTTGGGGCCTCAACTCTTACATACAGTTCTTGTTTTGGCAATTCAAAAGTCGGGGACGGTTTTTTACTAATGAATCGATATTCAAAATCATTCCATTCTGGCTCTTTTTCTCTATCAAAGCAGCGAATTTCTAAATTCTCATATGGACCGCCAGGAATTCCTTCTAAAGCCTGTTGAATAATTTTTATGGATTCCATCATTTCACCAATTCGAACTAAATAACGAGCTAATGAATCTCCTTCTTTTTGCCATTGAACTTCCCAATCAAATTCCTCGTAACACTCATAATTATCAACTTTACGCAGATCCCATTGTATTCCGGAAGCCCGAAGCATCGGTCCTGATAAACCCCAATTTATTACTTCCTCTCCACCAACAATGCCTACTCCCTCAACCCGTTCTAAAAAAATTGGATTTCGCGTAATAAGTTTTTGATATTCAATAACCCTTATTAAAAAATAATCGCAGAAATCCAAACATTTATCTATCCAACCATGAGGTAGATCAGCCGCTACTCCCCCGATACGAAAAAAATTATGCATCATTCTCATACCTGTTGCAGCTTCGAACAGATCATATATTAATTCTCTTTCTCTGAAAATATAAAAGAAAGGAGTTTGTGTACCAATATCTGCCATAAAAGGTCCCAGCCATAGTAGGTGAGAAGCTATACGACTCAATTCCAGCAAAATTACTCGGATATAGCTGGCTCTTTTAGGTACTTGAATATTTCCCAACTGTTCCGGCCCGTTTACGGTTATTGCTTCTGTGAACATAGTAGCTAAATAATCCCAACGTGTTACATAGGGCAGATATTGTATAATTGTTCGGTTTTCCGCTATTTTTTCCATCCCTCTATGTAAATACCCCAATATTGGTTCACAATCAATAACATCCTCACCATCTAGAGTAACAATAAGTCGAAGAACACCATGCATTGATGGGTGGTGAGGGCCCATATTGACTATCATGAGGTCTTTTCTTGTAGCTGGTATATGCATAGGTTTTTCCTCGATTCATTCTTCCATAAATTGTTTAAAACAAAAAAAGTTCATCAAAATCCAAAAAATCGAATAATTCAGAATGATTTTTCAAATTAACGAATTTGGGACTCTCGAATATTCAACTTATTTATTAAATTTTTATAACGTATTCCATTTTTTTTTGACAAATAAGATAGTAGTCGTTGTCGTTTTCCCAGAATTTTACGTAAACCTCTTTGAGATAAATAGTCTTTTCGGTGCAATTCCAAGTGTGAAGTAAGTTTTCGTATCTTATTGGTGAAATTGAATACTTGAAATTCAACAGATCCCGGGTTTTCTTCCTTCTTTTTTTCTTGTGAAATAATTGGTATGAATGAATTTTTTACCATAAAATGAAAGTTCCTCTCCCTCTTTTTTTAGAGATTTTTTTATCGATCAGTAATAGTAATTACACTAATTTTTAAATTTTTAATTTGATATATACCATAATCTTAAATTCCTTAAGAATTCCTGATTTTTTTTTCAAATCAAATTAATTATTTTATTAATCAATTCAAATAGGTAAAAAAAATACAATATTTATGCATTCACAAAATAAAAATACAAAATAAAAAAAAATGGGGCACTTAAAAAAATGAGACGATTTTGTTGATTCATTTTTCGATTTAATAGGTACATTATTTCATTGAATTAGTATTAGTATCCACGCCTCAGAATAAAAGTTAGCACAATGCATGTGTATATTTAGGCGTGTATCCGTTTAGTTTTGCGTACCGGATCGGATATGTACGGTAATGGGAATATAGAAGCAAGAGGGTAGATTAACGAATTTTCAATTGAGGATAGATATGTATCCTCACTATACTGAAACGACTTCCATTATTGGTATCAAACCAATAGCGATTCATACAAGATAAATCTTCTAAACGATAAATTGGCCAAAGAAATAATTTTAAATTGATTAGGTTTTTTTTTTTTTTTTTATCAAAATATTTATTTTTAGCTAAAACTTGACAACAATTATTGACTTTATTCTCATTGGAAAATGTTGTCTTTCTATAGACACTATTTCTATTCCTAGGAGTGAAACAAATTAGAATTCTCAATTCTCTATGACGTCTAGAGGATAAAATATTTTCAGGAACGGGCAAATCATAATGATTTTTTTCTTGATTTTCTGTTATCTTTTGATCTTTTGTTCTTGTAATGGATTTATCAAAAGTCTTCTTATCAACACGACTTGTTTCTGGGTATCGTGGGTTAATTTGGCGCTTATTCTTATGAATCAACGAAAGCCCTATAGTTTGATACATAATAAATTGTTCATCGTTTTTTCTAGACAGACGAACTGATTCGATAATCAATATTCCCTTTTTCATCAATTCTTTATTTTTATTTTTCCCAAATTCTGTAAGAGTTAAAGCCTTCTGATTCTGAATCACCATAATATCTAGACTTAGTTCTCCTCTTTGAATAGAGGCTATAGCAATTTGTTTTAGATTTATCAATCTAATTAGGAGACAATATATTGTGATATTATTCATTATTCTTTGATTTAAGGAACCCTTCCAGTTCAATTGAAAACTCAAATACTTTCTTAGTAAGAAATTTAGTTCTTCCTCTATCTTGTTCTTGTATTTCTTTTTCTTTATATCCTTATCGTTTGTCCTGTCCGATCCTGCAGAATCTTCTTCAATATCTTTTTCTTGGTTTGAGAGAGATGATTCAAGATCTACTCGACTCGCATATTCTGCTTTTGCTTGATTTCGAGTCTCTAACTCTAATTCAAGAGATTTTTTTTTTGATGGTCTAAAAATATCTATTATTTTTTTCTTTCCAGAAATGTTTTTATTTTTACTAACATTTTTATTTACATTAAAATTGATAAAAAGTAATTTGATTGGTACGATCCACGGATTATTTATATATGCATTATAAAATATCACAAGTTTTGAAAATAACAAAAATTCCGGATTCGATATGGTGGAACGATTTTGTATTTCTACATCCATTTTCATCCTATCAAAATACTTTCTATCCAGATTTTTTTTCATATCTATAATATCACCTTCTGCTATGTAATTCGTGATAGAGATATCGCCAGTTATATCAAATAATTTTTGTTTACGCATGTTGTAATTATAACAAATCACCGGCTTTTTTTTATTTGCTTGGAATGGTAATCTATATCCATAGATATAGGAGTCCTTCTTATCTACATAATTAATAGATTTATATGATAAAAGATCATATCCATATTGTTTTTTCATTTTTTTTTTTTTTGTTAATAAGTTTACTTGTTCTTTTTTGTAAAGCATTAATCGGTTTTTTTCATATGAATCACATTTGGTTAAATCTTTACTTTCAGCCACACGACGTTTATTGATTCTATTTCTCCATTTTGGGGGTACTAATCTGGACCATGTGCTCTGAGATAAATCATATTGAGAATGCCCCTTTAACCAATTTGTCCACTGATTCATTACAGAATCGGGTGTGTTCTTATGTCTTAATTTGGAATGAAATATTCCGTGTACTCCAAAAAAGTAATCCTTTATTTCATTCTTAAGAAAAAAAGATCTTCGATGATATTCAAAAACAGATCTTAACTTATACTTATATACGTTAATAACGTGGGTTTGGAATAATTTATAAAATATATATGCCTGTGACAAAGAAGATAGGTCATTCTGTGAATTCGTATTTATAATATTATAAGACTTTTTTATAATCTTAATAAGTTGAATTATACTTTGATTTGTTTTTTCATTCCTTTCTGCATTTGCTTCATTATTATTATTGTAAATGGATTTATTTATCATTTTTTTTGTTGATTCAAGAAAAAGAAAAAGTTGTAGAATGATCCTAGGAATACTAATGATACATATAAAGATATCTATGTATACCACCCTTTCCATGAAAAAAAATTTAAAAAAAGAATACGACTTACGAACTAATCGAGCATTTTTTCTTTGTAATATCTGCCAAATATTTTTTTGTAATTCTAATTTTTTAGCATCATAAGTTGTTTTGTTCGAACTAATATTTATATTTATCTCTGAAATTAGAAACCCTCTTCTTTTCTTTTCTTTTGTCATTTTTTCTATTTGTTTTCTGATTGTCTTTGTTTTAGCATTCATATTTTTTATTTTTTGTTCTGTCAATGAATAATTTGTCCAATTAATAGATTGAATTGGAATGGGTGATTCGTAAATTATTGGATTAGTCGTATTAATTGTTGAATTTTTTTTTTTGAATCGAAATAGAAATAAAGAATTGGGGAGTTTTTTTATTTTTTCGTTTAGAAATAGAATTCTTTTGAGAATACTTTTGATGATCCATTTTACTGTATCTTTTGAAACGTTTAGAAACAATTTTGTTCTTTCATTTAAAACTTTTATAACTAGAAAAAAAAAAAAATTAATTTTTTTAATTTTTTTTTTTAGTTCTTTAAAAATGGGATCAAAAAATGAAAGTCGATTTCGGGGATAACCAGAAAAAGGCAATTCTACTTCCATTCCCCAAATTGTTAAAAAGCAAAAGTCCTGTTTTTTTTTTTTTCCTTTTTTTTTCATTGGATCTTTTTCTTTTTCAGAATATTGTAGCTTAGATCTGTGCCAAGGTTTCAGGCGAAAAGGAAATAAAATTTTTATCTGAATACCGTCTGTTAGCCAGTTTTTTGGAAATTCTCTTTCGGATAATTGAACGCCATTATAGGTACATTGAATATACATTTCTCTCTTCCAATCCCTAAAATCTTCTGACCATTCGGGAAATTGAAATAATAGTATACGAACGATATTTTTAGTTATTATCAATGAAGGTAGTATAATATATTTTCTAAGAATCGATTGAGTTATTAATAAAAAACCTCTTATTACTTGAGCAAATATAATGCTATCCCAGGCTTCTCCTATTTCTATACGTCTTTTTTCCTCTTTTTCGTTTTTTTTTTTGTCCTCTTCTTTCTCACTTTCTTTTGTCTTTTTCTCTGTATAATTCGAAATTATCGAAATTAAAATTTCTGTCTTTTTCCGCATCCAATTTTTTAACATAAAAAATATTTTAATTGGCTCAAAAATATCAAAAGAAACGAACGAAGGTTTCTCAATTTTGTCCAAAAAAAGAAACGAATGCGCACTTCTTAGAAAGAGTTTCCAAGTACCTATTTTACACCTTTGAGCGCGTATAGATCCTTTGATTATGTCTCGCCGAAAATCTGATTGTTGTGAATAACGTATTAAAGCTAATTCCTTGTTTTTTTCAGTATTATCAGCATCCCTAGTATCACTATAAGTATCATCATTCTCTGAGTTATTAGTAAAAATAACTACACGTTTGGCTTTTCTGGAACGAATACCATAATTCTCCGCTGGATTTTTTCCCTCCAGTTGTTGCAATTCGTCTATTAATTTATATGACCATCGGGGAACTTTTTTACTGATTTCTTTTATTCCAATACATTTTTTTCTATTTACAATTGTTTTACCGTTCAGATCAGTTCTAATTGTGTTGAATAAGAATTCTATTTTTCTTTTTTTTTCTTCGAAATCCACCATTTTTATTTGTTTATGTTCTCGAAATAAATAAAGTGTTTCAAAATTCAAGTTTGATACCGATTTTTCCGACATTTTATTAATTAAGTTCAGAAAAAAACTAATTTCAGTTAATAATGATTTGATATTTAATGTATCTATTTTCTGTTCAAATTCTGAATAATTACTATTAATATTAAGAAGGATACCGTGAATCTTATTTATCAAAATGTCATTTTTTTTGTAAGTTTCATTTTTGATTGAGCATTTTTTGATTCGTTCACGACAGGGTCCGTTCAAGAAAGGATCATATATTTTAGGTAAGTATTTTGTTTTTGTTTCATCATTACACAATCTAATTCGTTTTTCGAATATATCCAGAGGAATAAATTCCTTATCTAGAACTTTTGCCCTATTTATAAATTCATTATTTAGTTTCTTTATTTTTTCTTCATTAGGAAAGCTCCAATAATTAGCCAATTTATTATAAGAGGTTTTTTCTGTTGTAAGTAGAGAAATTTTTGTTTCTAGTTTTTTTATAAAAGTCGACAAATTGGCTGGGTATGTAAAAAAAATTATTTCTTTTCTATCACATTGACATGTATGAAAA